GGACCGTCTCAAGGAAATCCCCATTCCCCCCTTTTTTTGGAAAAAATGGAAGATTTTCCTTTTCCTATATCCGACCTAATGAAACTTTTTTTTAATATTAGAGATTGGTTGGGTAAAAAGTCAGAATTCGAAATTTTAGATCAACAATTCCAAATAAAAAAAAACAACCAGGAAGACGTAATAGAATTCTGGGAGAACATTCCATATGCACAAAAATCAAGAAGTGTTCTATTACTAGCTCAATCAATTTTTAGAAGATATATTAAATTACCCTTATTGATAATAGCTAAGAATATTGGCCGTATTTTATTACGACAATCTCCGGAATGGTACGAGGATTTCCAAGATTGGAATAGAGAAATTTATCTAAAGTGCAGCTATGATGGTCTTCAATTCTCCAAAACAGAATTTCCTAAAAATTGGTTAAGAGAAGGTTTTCAGATAAAAATCCTATATCCTTTTCATTTGAAACCTTGGCACAGATCTAAGCTACGACTCTCTGATAGAGATCGAAAGCAACAAGATGATTTTGATTCTTGTTTTTTAACAGTTTTGGGAATGGAAACGGAATATCCTTTTGGTCCTCCGCGAAAAACACCTTCCTTTTTTGAACCCATTTTAAAAGATATAGACTATAAAGTCGAAATAAGAAAATTCAATTTTAGAGTTCGAAGAGCTTTTAAAAAAATAAAAAAAAAAGAAGCAAAAGCATTTTTATTTGTAAAACAAATACTAAAAGAACTTTTAAAAGGAAAGAACATTCCATTATTTATACCGAGAGAAATATATGAATCAAATGAAACTGAAATAGAAAAGGATTCTATAATCAGCAATCAGATAATTCATGAATCACTTAGTCAAAATCAATCTACAGGTTTGCCAAATTATTCACAGACAGAAGAAGAAATGAAACATAGAATTGATAGAAGAAACACAATCAGAAATCAAATAGAAATAATGAAAAAAAATAAAAAAAAAGTAACGCCGGCAATAAAAAAAAATAAAAACAATAATGGAGAATCACCCCCAAAAATTTGGAAAATATTAAAAAGAAATAATATTGAATTAATAGTTCAATTTTTCATTGAAAAAATATACATAGATATCTTTCTATGTATCATTAATATGCGAAGAATCGCTCTACAACTTTTTATGGAATCAACAAAAAAAATTATTGAGAAATACATTGACAATAACGAAACAAATAAAGAAAAGATTAATAAAACAAAACAAAATAAAATTGACTTTATTTCTACTATCACTATAAAAAATACTTTTGATAACCTTAGAAACAGTAAGCGGAAGTCACATATTTTTTTTGATTTATCTTACTTGTCACAAAAATATGTATTTTTAAAATTATCACAAACCCAGGTTATTAACTTCAATAAGTTAAGATCTATTCTTCAGTATAATGGACCGTCTTTTTTTCTTAAGAATGAAATAAAGGATTTTTTTGGAAGCCAAGGAATATTTGATTCCGAAGTAAGACATAGGAAACTTCCAAATTATGGAATGAATCCATGGAAAAACTGGTTAAGAGGTCATTATCAATACGATTTATCTCAGATTACATGGTCTAGATTAGTCCCACAAAAATGGCGAAATGGAAAAAATCAAGGCCAGCCGTCTCAAAATAAGGATCTAAAGAAATGGTATTCCTATGAAAAAGACCAATTATTTGATTACAAAAAAAAACAAAATTTGAAAGTCTATTTATTACCAAATAGAGAAGATAATTTTCAAAAAAACTATAGATATGATCGTTTATCATATAAATATATTCATTCTGAAACTAAGAAGAAGTCCTATATTTATAGATCATCATTAGAAACAAATAAGAAGCAAGAAAATTCCACCAGAAATAAAGAAAAAATTGTTAACATACTCAAAAATATTCCTATCAAGAATTATCTAGGAAAAAGTGATATTATATATATGGAAAAAAATACAGATAGAAAATATTTGGGTTGGAAATTGAATACAAATATTCAGGTTGAACCTAATAAGGACCAAATCCAAATAAGGAAGAAAATTCATAATAATGGTCTTTTTTATCTTCCGATTGATTCAAATTCCGAAATGAATTACAAAAAGGTCTTTTTTGATTGGATGGGAATGTCTTTTGATTGGATGGGAATGAATGAAAAATTCTTAATCTTAAATCGCCGCATATCAAATCCGAAATTTTTTTTATTTACAGAGTTTGTGATACTTTATCATAAATATAAAGAGAAACCTTGGTTTATCCCAAGCAACTTACTTCTTTTTAATTTGAATATAAATCCAAATTTTAGTGAAAATCAAAATATCAAGGGAAAGCAAGAGGAGGATGAGGATTTTTTAAATTTTAGCCCATCCAATTCAAAAAAATATTTTAAATTAAAGATAAAGAATCAAAACAATATTGAAGAATCTTTTTTAGAATCGATCGAAAAACTCAAAATATTCCTCAAAGGAGATTTTCCTTTGCAATTAAGATGGACTGGACGTTTGAATC